TAATTGCAGAAAATGCCAAAATTTTATATGTCTCGCCGATCCAATTACTTCATTTATTCACTTGATCTTTTTCTATCCATCTTATATCAAATTATATTAAAAAAATAGATTTTTGTCATTATATAACATGGTATTCTATGGTAACAATAATAAATGAATAGAGTAAAACAAAAAGGGGGGGGAAATAGTCGAAAAAAAGCTATACAAAGCTATATATGAATCACCCCCACCCTCTTCTCTCTCTTTTTTTTTATTTATTTCATTAATTGACTTTCGTTTGATTAAAATGAAATTCTGTAAAAACCCCCGCCTTCTTTAAAATATCATAAACTGTTTCTGTAGGTTGAGCGCCTTTTTCAAGAAAATATAGAATACCGGGAATATTTAAATAGGTTTGATTTTTTATCGGATCATAAAAACCCACTTTCCGAAGATCTCTTCCTTCTCTTCGAGATCGCACATCAATTGCAACGATTCGATAAAGGGCTCATTGGGATAGATGTAGATGAACTATAACCCCCCCTAGAAACGTATACGAAGTTTTCTCCTCGTACGGCTCGAGAAATTGGAAGTTAGATCTATGTATAGAATTAGAATGTTAAGTAGATCCATAACATCATCAAATCAATTAGACTATGGATTATTTAATCCTTTTTTATTCCTCTTTATCAAAAAAAATTATTTGTATTCTCATAACTCAAGTTGGATAACTATGAAATAGTTCAAAAGAAAAGCCTTAGACATTTCATTTTTTGAGTGGTCTCTAACCCCTTTTTGTTTGTCTCGTTTAGAATATATTTGGATTCTTTTTCCTTTATCTAGTTGTCAAGACAATTGAAAAAGGGTATTTCCTTGTTCCAAAATACTTTATCTTTGCCTGGAATCATTGGGTTTAGACATTACTTCGGTGAATTTTAATCATTTCAAAATGACAGCAACATGCCCTTTTTATGATTTCTTTCTATCAAAAAATCATACGAACGGTCGATTCCCGCACGATACACTTTTGATCAAAAGAGTTTCACTAATTCCAACAAATTTTCCTTTTTTTATTTGAAACTTGTTCGAATTGGATCCTTTCGATTTCTACTAGATCGAAAATATACTTACGAAGTTGTTCCAACTTATTAATTGGCACTAACCTTAGATCTTTGCCCCTGAGAAATGAATCAATACTTTCTACTCGAGCTACATCATATACTGTTGACATTAAACCCCAACAAAAAACAGGGGTTCTAATGGAACAGAACAAAGGATGTCGAGCCAAGAGCACCTTCATTTCTATAGAATAGAAAATGGTGGTTGTAAGAATCCACAACTGATCATGTCTGTCAAGTCGCACGTTGCTTTTTACCACATCGTTTTAAACGAAGTTTTACCATAACATTTCTCTAGTTTGGAACTGATATGTAATTGATTCAATTATGGAATCATGAATAGTCATTTGTTCGATCGTTTCATAGAAATCTATATTTTTCTTCTTTTATATGAATTGGTGCTTTCTAAAGTAAAGAAATCTTATCAAGAATTAAATTTCAATGCAATATTTTTATTTTCTTTATTAATTATTAATTTATACATAATTTCTAAATATTACGAATAAAAAGTTCTTTTTATTAAATCTACATTGCATCTTCAAGTAACCTAATAGGATATATTCAACAATCTCAGACTTCTTCGAGTATCAAATAGTCAGAAGAAATGATTCAAATAGTTATTTAATTGAAAAACCCTACCTCATACCAATATCACTATTTGAATAAAGTTTTACTAAGGATCGCATTTGAGCATCATAAATAAATCCACGATTCAAAAAATATAGATTGAAACAATCGAATTTCTTTTTTTCATAGAGTGAGAGTGGATAAAAGGGGTTGATGGAAAGGAAGATTTAGGCTCTTTTCTTTCATTTCAGACTGAAAACGAAAATCAAAAATCGAAAGAAAAAAAAAAAAAAAAGAAATTTACTCTATCTATCAGATAGACTGAACAATTGTCATTGGACTTAATTAGGAATATTTTCTTTTGAATATTTCAAATTAACGAATCACAAATCTTTTTCAAAAAACCTTATCAACGAAATAGAACGATAATAAAATAAGAAATTCAGCATTTCCTCATTTTTCGCGTAGTTTCTTTCCCTGGAGGTTCAATAATTTTTATTTAAAGCAAGGGGAATAGAATAGTGTGTATGAACCCCCCGGTCTCTATTATTACATCAATTTCGAATTATTTTTTCGAGCCAAATGAAATACGAGATGAAATATTTAAAAACCGGGTTCAAAGAAAATACATGTGTTACATATGTAACACATCAAGTTACATATGTAACTTGATGATTTGTTAATCAGATTTCTACAGACACTGCTATTGAAATTGATATCTTACATTGTCAATTAACTCTTATTAGCATATGGATATAGTTCGAAATAACTAACTCAAATAGGAATGTTCTAAGGGAATGGATATACCATGAAAGGTACATTCAATCCCTTATTTTACCCCTTTTTACTTTACTTTATTTCAAACTCTTGTGATCTATGTTCCTACCTTACCTAGATCATAACTCGATATAACTCCATCTGTATGTATTTGAACTCAATTTGAGAAAAAAATATGATTCAGAGAAAAATAGAATGATTAAAAATCAGAAACAAGAATCACATTCTATCCATTCAATATTCTACTTTTAAAGATAAAGAGAAATTAGTTCAAAAAGACAATCTTTCATTTCATTAGTCTGATAATGTCTATTTATATAGAAATTATAGGTATTTCCTGGGACGGAAGGATTCGAACCTCCGAATACCGGGACCAAAACCCGTTGCCTTACCACTTGGCCACGCCCCATTTGGATTTCTATTCGATACTACTAAAGACTAGTATCGGTATTGGTTATTCGTCAATTCCAGTCCAAATATCTATGGACTCTATTGTTCCTGGGATTTTAACACGTGTAAATATAGAATTATCTATAGAATAAAACTGAATTTATTGATCATTACATATAATTCAATTAAGATATTGTATGAAAGGATGATTTCTTCAATTTGCAAAAGAAAATAGAAAAATTTTTGATTAGGCGAGTTCAAGTTCAAAAAAAAAAGGATTTTTTTTGATCTACCTTACTTTCGTCATTTTTACCGTATATCAATTATCAATAATAATATATTATTATATTAAATCAATCAAAATACAATTATCTCCAAGTCAAAAAAAAAAAATGTTTGTTATGCTTAATATCTTTAGTTTGATCTGTCTTAATTCCGCCCTTTATTCGAGTAGTTTTTTCTTAGCCAAATTGCCTGAGGCCTACGCTTTTTTGAGCCCAATCGTAGATTTTATGCCAGTAATACCCGTTCTCTTTTTTCTCTTAGCCTTTGTTTGGCAAGCTGCTGTAAGTTTTCGATGAAATTTTTAATACTGTCCTAGACATGATTTATTCGCGAAAAAAATTCTAACAATGGATAACATCAGATAAGTCTTACAGTATAGTATGAACTCTCGATTTAACTAATTCTTAGATAGCTTAGAGAAATCTGAATCACCCCATTTCCTCATTCTGATTCCTTTTCATTTATTGAATAATCCTATTAAAGGCCCCGCGGAGGTAGGAAAGACATTTTTGGGAATGAAAGAGGTGACTCTTATTCCAAATGAATTTCTGAAAATTCTTTTTTATTTCATTTCTAGAAACCCTTTCATTTATTAGTGTCAAAATAGGATATGTGGTATAAAAATGGAGAATCTATTCTCTTTTTTTTTTTCAAAAAAAAAAATGATCTTGGAGATTGTGTAATGCTTACTCTCAAACTCTTTGTTTACACAGTAGTGATATTCTTTGTTTCTCTGTTCATCTTCGGATTCCTATCTAATGATCCAGGACGTAATCCTGGGCGTGAAGAATAAAAAAAAGGCCTTTCCTTTTCTTTTACTTGCTTAATTTTTCAATGTTCTTAGGGTTTTATCTATTGTACATCTTTAATTAAATAAAAAAAAAAAAGTTCGAAGAATTGGAATTTGAAAGATAAATAAAATACCGAGTCATCAACGGAAACGGAAAGAGAGGGATTCGAACCCTCGGTACGAAAAGCTCGTACAACGGATTAGCAATCCGACGCTTTAGTCCACTCAGCCATCTCTCCGAATTGAAAAAGGATAATTACTATGTTACATAGTTCCATTACACAAAATGGAAGGATTGAAAAAATCCCTTCTTTATCTATTTTAGATATATTATTTTACTATTTAGATAGTATTTTACTATATTGATATATACAACTTTAATATATACAACTTTGATAAGCAATCCTATTTAGATAAAGAAAAGGCTCAAAAGAGATATTTCGAATAAAAAAAAAGAATACCGAAAGAGTTTTTTTATTTTCTTTTCGCGGCCTGGCCTGGTCAGTACCTAGCCGGGCCTTTTTTTGTTTTTGTTCCAAATCGTAGATAAAATGATTTTGCTTTATTTGAAATATAAAATACTTGGCTTGCTATTGAAACAACGATCAGAAGACGGACTATTTCCATATCTATGATATAGAATCAAAGTTTCATTTCTTATTATATTACTTTATTAATATTATTCTTTCTTTATTAATATTATTCTTTCTTTTTTAAGTAAATAAAAAAAAAAAAGAGAATTGTCGATTGTTGTGCAATGCATTTGAATGTCATGACATAAATAGTTTTATAGAGCCCTATCTGTTCTGTCCAAAATCCTCGAAAGAACTTGTTATTTAGTTATTTTAATTACTAGTACTCTTTTCTTATTTTGATTACGTCGGATTTCCTTGTTCGACAAAAAGTTCATTTCTATACAATAATCGCATTGTAGCGGGTATAGTTTAGTGGTAAAAGTGTGATTCGTTTTATTAATCCCTTATATAGTTAAGGGGTCCCTCGGTTTGATTCCTATTCCGAGCAGAAACTTTATTTCTTAAAAGGATTAAATCCTTTACCTCGCAATGAAAGATTCGAGGAAGAATATACATTCT